AAGATAAGGAGTTTTGAACCGAAAGGATAAATAAAAAGGATACGATAAAGAATTAGGGAGCCGAATGGTCTTTTTGGGGATAGAGGGACTTGAACCCTCACGATTTTTGAAATCGACGGATTTTCCTCTTACTATAAATTTCATTGATGCCGGTATTGACATGTAGAACGGGACTCTATCTTTATTCTCGTCCGATTAATCAGTTCTTCAAAAGATCTCTCAGATTATCAGATTATGGAGTGAATGGTTTGATCAATGAATATTCGATTCTTTCTTCAATATGGAATCGATTCACAACAATTCTTCTGTATTATGTATACAGGTTTATCCTTCATCTTTTCTAAAGTTTCGATAGAAGGATTCCTCTACTAACGTAAGACAATCAACTCCATTCGTTAGAACAGCTTCCATCGAGTCTCTGCACCTATCCTTTTTGATTTTCGCTTTCTGAACCTTTGTTTGTTTTCGGAAAACGTGATTTGGCTCAGGATTGCCCATTTTTATTAATTCCAGGGTTTCTCTGAATTTGAAAGTTATCACTTAGTAAGTTTCCATACCAAGGCTCAATCCAATTAAGTCCGTAGCGTCTACCAATTTCGCCATATCCCCCCTTTTGAAATGAAAATATCATTGTGATTTCGTTCCCTTTTTTCTTTCATTTATACCGGAACCGTTGAATTCATTAGATAGATGCCGATTCCTGTCTCGAAAAAGTGTTTTCTCCTCTTTGTCTTTGATTTCTTGTCTATCTTCTTTCATCTTGTATATCTATAGGAGGTTCATATTCGGTCCAATCAAAAACGATTTTATCATTTCTGTATCCGCAATTCAATATAGGTGGATACATACACTATACATCTGTCTCTCTTCCACTCATTTACCCATGAAATTTCGAATACTTGAACGGTCGATTCTTTTTTTTTATATGATTTGAATTCAAAAATCAAATCATATAAAAAAAAGAATATTTAATTGTGATAAAAAAAAATGGAAATTATATATCGCTAGATTAATCGTTATGTTCTATAATATTTAACAGTTATTTGAAATTCTATATTCTATTCTTTAATATATTCATATTCATTATGAATAGCGAATATGAATAACTAAGAATTAAAATAGTATTGAATAGCAAAGATTCTAAGAGTTTATTGAATTCCTATGCATGTCGAATTTATGTTATGTGAGCCTGCTTAGCTCAGAGGTTAGAGCATCGCATTTGTAATGCGATGGTCATCGGTTCGATTCCGATAGTCGGCTTTTCTCTATTTATTTTATTCGATGTTTTACATGATTGATAATGCATTTTTGAAATCAAAGAATATTAAAAAAAAATGTCTTCCTCTTTTGGCAAAAGCCATTGATTTATTATGTGATAGGCCAACTATCTCACGAAAAGAATCCTTTTCTTTTTCTATATATAGAATAGAAAGATCTGGATATAGAATAGAAAGATCTGGATATTTATCCAACTCATCTCATTATTCTTTAATAGAATAATACTTCATTAAATTTCGCTTTATTTAGAATTTAGTTCATTTTTAGTTTAGGTTTATTCTGTAGAATGAAATTTCATCAATAAGAATTAATAATTAAATATAAATAAGAAGAAGGAGTCTTTATGTCGCGTTACCGAGGTCCTCGTTTCAAAAAAATACGCCGCCTGGGGGCTTTACCAGGGCTAACTAATAAAAGGCCCAGAGCTGGAAGTGATCTTAGAAACCAATCGCGTTCCGGGAAAAAATCCCAATATCGTATTCGCCTAGAAGAAAAACAAAAATTGCGTTTTCATTATGGTCTTACAGAACGACAATTACTTAAATACGTTCGTATCGCCGGAAAGGCAAAAGGGTCAACAGGTCAGGTTTTACTACAATTACTTGAAATGCGCCTGGATAACATTCTTTTTCGTTTGGGTATGGCTCCGACTATTCCGGGAGCTCGCCAATTAGTTAACCATAGACATATTTTAGTCAATGGTCGTATAGTAGATATACCGAGTTATCGCTGCAAACCCCGAGATACTATTGCGGCGAGGGATGAACAAAAATCTAAAGCTCTAATTCAAAATTCTCTCGATTCATCCCCTCATGAGGAATTGCCAAACCATTTGACTCTTCAACCATTCCAATATAAAGGATTAGTCAATCAAATAATAGATAGTAAATGGGTCGGTTTGAAAATAAATGAATTGCTAGTTGTAGAATATTATTCTCGTCAGACTTAAACCTAACAAAAATAAAATCAACACTAATAAGAATAAGGGTTCGACCGATTTTGCTCCCTTTCGGCGAAGTAAATTAACCTAAGGTTAAGATAAATAAGGGTTTTATCCGGATTTTTCTTCCATTTAGGTATCATAGACCGAGAGGGGGATTTTCATTCCTTGTCTACTCTACTCTTTTCTTTAACAGTATTTTCCGTACCACGGCCATTAGAAATAGAGAATCCATATCAAAGAAAGGTCTAACTGTTGGAATAGTCATATCCATTGCTATTT